GGGAATCGAACCCGCATCGTTAGCTTGGAAGGCTAGGGGTTATAGTCGACGTTGGTTGATTATTTTTAACGTCTCTAATTCAAAACCGAACATGAAATTTTGATTTCATTCGGCTCCTTTATGGCTATTCTCACCACTTAACATCTATGTTAGCTTTTCTGTCTGAATGGAACCAAAGCTCTCCGCTTTCTAGATGATCCCTATAGAGTAGGAGATAGAAATTCTCCTAAATATCTATCTAATCTACTTACTTCGTTCCCTAATTTCATTCAAGAGATCCTGAGGAAAAGAGTTGGGTTTCCACCGAGCTGAAACAATATCCTGATGGTTCTAGTAAACCAAAACTATCGTTTTTTAGCTATTGGGCTTCCATTTCTTTTTTAACTAAAAGAAGATTTAGTTACGATTGGAAATAAACTTTTTTGCATCTTCATCCATAGATCCTTTACTCATATTTATTCAATTGGAATACTTAATCCAATGCAAAATTATGCTTCGCGCCTCTGTACTCATAATCAAATTTGTATTTTGCATGCAAATTTAATTAGTCTTTGGATACTAATCGCGAGAATGTATATTCTTCCTCAATATGCTATTGAGAGGAAAAGGATTAAACCCTTTATAAGAACTAAAGTTTTCATCGGAATATGAATATAAAAAACTTAAGGATACCTTAAGTATATCATTTCAAATTCAGTTATTAATAGAACGAATCACACTTTTACCACTAAACTATACCCGCTACATGTAGATTATGATACCAACACTACCCTTTGTCAAGGGTAGCCATTCGAGGAGGAAGTTAATCCCACCTACGGAGAAAAGTAAGCAGTTGGTACTTCAATCGCAGGCCTTTAATTTAGGATTTAGATGGCCCCTCTCTAGTCTGTAAAAGAAATCTTTTCTTACCATGCCACTAGCGTATGAACCAAATGTATGCATTTCGATTAGGATCGTATTCTTCATATTCTATAGTTTGATTATTCCTACAATATACACTAAGAGATATAGGCGACAGTACCCATCAATCCCTTTCTTCCTTTTCTTTTTTGTTAGGCAGGCTGTAGAATAATTTTTATACTCTGCAGTATAAATTCGACTGCTCACTTTTTAGAATAAAATTGTTGATAAAACTCCAATATAGTTTGTTCAAAATACACCTTTTGGATAATATTCAAGTACTATTTCCAAAGGGTACCCGTTGAAAATTGCTGCAACAAATCCGTCCAAAACTGAAAAATGGAAAAGTTTTGAACTCGAAGGTTTTTCCAAGGAATGCCTGTGAAAAATTGTTTCAATCTCGCACCAAAACAGATAAGAAGTATATCACTGAAAATTAATACAATACCCAGCCATATGGGTATATGAAGAGGGCGAATTCCTTTAGACCCCCCCAGGGAAATAAAACATAAATGGAGAAAGTTCTCATCATAAGATCAGCCAATAGAAGAAAAAAGTCCTAATTCTGCAGAACATTCTGAGCACGTGAAAAGTGAATAGGCTAAAGATAAAAAAAACAAAGTCTACCATTTTTTTAACAGCAGTTCTTATTGCCCCTTTGGCCTTTTTGAACCTCACCATGAATAAACTTCTATATCTCAATATAGAAAATAAAATCTCTACATATATATCTATATATACATCTATTATGTACATTAATATATACATATATTTTGTACATTATGCAGTAGATCTATAATGGTAAATGAAAGTGGCTAATTTTTGAATAAAAAGCCCTTTTAACTCAGTGGTAGAGTAATGCCATGGTAAGGCATAAGTCATCGGTTCAAATCCGATAAAGGGCTTTTCCCTTAGTGGTAGAGTAATGCCACGGCAAGACCGAAGTCATCGGTTCGAATCCGATAGAGTACTTTTCTACTAAATTCATTCACTTTTTTTCTTTTTTTTTTGAAAATGTCTCTGTTTTTTATTGAATTTTATGACTTCGTTTAGTATGAGATGCCCATATTTTTGTCTGAACACTAAACGAAGCACAGAGTTTAAATTGCAAAAAATAAATGAAATTGGACTCTTTTTCCTGTTAGAGCAATCAAATCAATATTGAACTAATCTAGAATCCTTTTTATTAATCTATTCTTAATCCTTTAAAAGGAATAAAAGGAAAAGGAATTTCCCTAAAAAGCAAGGGATGATCCGTGGATTAACCTAACCATCAACTAAAAAAAAAAAAAATCCTATGAAAGCATAATAGAAAAGTAGGAAAGACTCTTTGCTTTGATCTATTTATACTCTTCGATTCGAGTATATTGACAATTCCAAAAAACTGCTCATACTATCATTATAGTATAATGACGAGTGGTTCTATATAGCACTATCGTCTAGTGATGCCCCTATCGTCTAGTGGTTCAGGACATCTCTCTTTCAAGGAGGCAGCGGGGATTCGACTTCCCCTGGGGGTAGGGAGTATTATAAAAAGAGGTTAATCATAGATTATCAAAAACCCTAGAATAAATTCTTCCTGGGTCGATGCCCGAGCGGTTAATGGGGACGGACTGTAAATTCGTTGACGATATGTCTACGCTGGTTCAAATCCAGCTCGGCCCAAAAATCTAGGGCTTTTTGAATATGAACTAAATCCATTTTTTTCTTCCATAAAAAAAATATCTGACTGATTCTTTTCTTACAAAGAAAAGAGTTTTTCTTATTGAAAGGTGGATTATCAGTTGTTTTTAGCGATAAAAAATCGCGGCATACTAGTTATGCCACTCTCACTATACCCACATATCCTATGTGGGTGTAGTAGTATATGATTCATCTATTTCTTAGAATACAACAGACGAATCTTCTTAGAGTTCTATTTAAGAATAGGTATGCCATACACCCCGCAGGGATTGTAGTTCAATTGGTTAGAGCACCGCCCTGTCAAGGCGGAAGCTGCGGGTTCGAGCCCCGTCAGTCCCGAACTAGGGTTCAATGAATGTAAAAATTCATCTTTCCTTTTTTTCATCAAGAATTTCCCTGAAAAAGGGGGGGGGCAGAAGGCAAGATCAAATATCTATGGAAAAAAAAACCTTACTTTACTTTTTTTATTTCGCAGCTCTCAATAAAAAGAGAGCTGTATAGGAATCTTTTTTTTTAACTACTTCTGGTTGATAAGGAAAGACATACATATCATACGTGGATTAGTATAATTTAGGATATTACTCTATTTTTATGATATGATGATACCATCCTCATCTTAACTTCCTATTTGACTCTTATCTTAAGAAATAGAGTTAGAGTTACGGTATTTTACCGAAATCCAATCCATACACAAATTGTATTCGTTTATTGTTAGAGAATGAATTTAATATAATTAGTTCCTTTTTAGGGGTTAAACCACACCACTTCCATTTTGTAGTTCCAACTTTGTTTGTGTATGTTCAATGAATTCTTGGAAAGAATCTACCTCATTCTCAGTCCATTTGTCGACTCCTTTTTTTATGAATCTGCTCTCATCTTTAGACTCAAAAAGCAGATATTGACAGTAACCTAATAAAATAAAAACCAAGCAAACGCTCTTTTTCCTAAATTAAAATTAAAATATTGGATCTTTTTTATTTAAGATCCTCTTTTCTCCATCTCATTTCTACTTCATCCTGCTTATTTGGATGTCTATGTGACCCATAGAAAGTCGGTTATATAATACATACATACATAATTGTATGTATAACTATAAGAAAAAGGAAGGGAAATTGGATAAGAAAGACTCTTTTCTATACATATATATATAGAAAAGCAGAAGTCGAAAAGGATGAAAAATGGAGGGGTTCCGAATCCAATCAAAAAACCTATTTTGGTCTTAGTATGGATAAGGGATCTTCCTATGTTATATTATTCCACTATCAACCATGAATTGATTTGATAGATCCTATATTCATAATATTGAATTGATTCAGTATTATCAGAATGCAAGTCCTCCCCTTGAATTTACAGGGATACCCCCTTTTCCTCTCCATGGGATTACATCCCGAGTTATTGTGAAAAAAAAAAATAAAATAAAGAGGTTATGGAAGTAAATATTCTCGCATTTATTGCTACTGCATTGTTCATTCTAGTTCCTACTGCCTTTTTACTTATTATTTATGTAAAAACAGCCAGCCAAAATGATTAATTGGAATTCCAATTAATCATTGAAGAAATGAAAAAGGGATTAAAGAAAATAAAAATCCAAGTCTTAAATGAAAGGATCCGGTTGGAATCCTAAAGTGTGGTAGAAAGAACTACATATAGTTTTTTCTACGACACTTTAGATTCTTTCTATTATATTATCTTGAATTTACATAGAATAGATTAGTAGAGTGAAATAGTAATCTAATTCAACTTCTTTTTTCACTGCATCCACTTAATTTCAAGCAAGTCAAAATCAAAAAAATCGAAGACAATTCTTCATTGAAAGAATCCATGGAGAGGGACAAAAATAATACGAGAATAGACTATAATAAAAGAAAAAAAGTAAATAAAAGGAAAAAACCTGCGAATCTTTCATACTTAAAAATGACGCGAGATCCTTCAAAAAAAAAGAACAAAAAAAAATTTCTAAGAATAAGAAAAGAGTATAAATGGAAAATGTGCGATATGTTGTGAATAGCTTCGTGTAAGAAAGTCTAATTTTCTTATGTAAAGAACTTTATTTTTACTCGTCACTTCTAGTAGAAATTCTTAATTACTATAATAGCTCTTTCTATTCTATTTCTTTCTATTTCTATTATAGTAGAATGAAACATAGTAGAATAGAACGACTCTTTCTTAAAAGAGTTTTTTACAAGAGTGAAACAAAACTAAAGAAAGAGAAAGATAAAAAATAAAGTTTGGCAAAATGATTAATACAAAATAAAATGATCAATTAAAGAAAAGAGTTGATACTACAATTCGACTACTCAATCAATTAGTAGTATCCCTAGAGTCCACTTCTCCCCCATACTACTAGCGAAAGAGAAAATGTAAAGACTACCATTAAAGCAGCCCAAGCGAGACTTACTATATCCATGTAAATTATGTCTCCTATTTCTATGAAGGAATTATTCTACTATTGATCAATAATCATAGTGGAATTAAGGGTACAGAGTCAAAATTCTGCTCTAAGACTATAGATGAATCAGTTAAAGGAATTTACTCCTATCAAATTCTTATATGATTTCTGGTAGAATTGGAGAGTATTAAGTATAAATATGATACATATACCTTTTCCTTAAAAAAGAAAGAGTGTGGGAATGTCCTGAATAGAAGACGCGGGAATAGAGAGATTTTTTTTTTCCTTTTGTTACCTTTTTTATAAGCAAAGGACGTCAGAATATACCATAAAATTAGGATAGATAATATTTATTGGATAACTACTTTACCCATGTTTATTTTTGACCTAAACCCTACTGCCCCACTTTCTCTCTTTCTATGAAAGAGTGAGGAGACCTTATCCACTCCACAACTCCGAAATTGATTTTTGATCAGCCTATTCAATCTGATTCTCGACAAGAATCAGTAGCCTTTACTTTAGTGTATGTAGGTAGCATAAGATGTACGAAGTATATTGATATTTCTTCGCAAAGTCCCTTCTTCAATCTTAGATTGAAAAAAGACTTAGGGACCTTTGGAAGTTTTAAATTCCCGAATCAATTCAAATTAATAAAAGAATAAAGAATAAGGAAACGCTACCTCATCTCTGTTGGTAGTTCCCCGTTTGGGCCACTGCCCCCAAAACAAAGCCTCGTTTGAGGATAGAACTATGGTATGGATTCTCAAAATCCAGTATCACCAGACCTAGTTACTCTCTTGCCCCAACTTATGAGGTTACAAAATTTTTGAGTTTGATTAGTACTATAATCCTAAGTATTTTATTGATTAGGCGGCACCCAGATTTGAACTGGGGATAAAGGATTTGCAGTCCCCTGCCTTACCACTTGGCCATGCCGCCAAAAAATCCGATCTAAAATCGAGAAAAGAACAAGTATTCATCCATATTTTCTTACTAAAACCTCTTTTTTTTTTCTATTCTATTGAGATGGCAAAGGAGCAAAAGTGGATTTCCAGTCACAGACTGCAAAATTCAGAACAAATCGGAACCATTAACTAGAATTTTTTTTTTTGAATTGCAGTAGTAAACGACTCTTAAATCGGTATTCTCTCCTTTAATGGCATAATAAAATAGAATAAAAGTTTCCCTAATCTGTATATTGGTAAACTCCAGGTCCGAACAGCATTATTATCTACGGATCCCCCTTATGTACATATCCCCACGGGGAATCATGCTTTAATTTTTCATTGCATTAAATATCTTGAATAAAAAGAGGAAATTTGCTCTGATATAGATTATGGCCTGGCCTTCTTTTCTTGGCCCACACAAGTGAAATTACGATAAAAGAAAGGATATGTGAATAGGTGGATAACTAGATTAGCAAGTACTTAAAAAAAGGTAAGTACTTTATTTTAGGATTCTACAACGAAATCCTTTATTTTCAGCAATTCTATTACTACGAAACAAAAAATAACCTCAATTTTTTTTTAAATAAAACTAAGCGTACTATTCTAAATTCTAAATCGAACTAAAGTCAAACTTTCTAGTGCTTATAAATTATTATGGCTTTATTTCTTTCATAGAAAGGAGATAAAACAAGAAATCTTTGCTATCCAATCTGATTAGAATATCATAAAGTTTAAGTGGCAGAATTTTTTCTAGGACTTTTTTATCAATTCATTTTAATTCCATTTCTACCCCTGCGAAAATAGAACTTTCGTCAAAATTATCTTTATTCATATGTATGAAATACATATATGAAATACGTATGTGGAGTTCCCTAGAATTTCATGTGATTCAGTAAACAGAATATAGATTCCATGATTGCTAGATTGATCCGTAGGGATTGATAAAGAGTGAGCTGATAATGGAATTTTTCTTCGATAAATAGGAAACTTAAGATTAAGATGCTCCGGAATGGAAATGAGGGAATGTCCACAATACCCGGATTTAGTCAAATCCAATTCGAGGGATTTTGTAGGTTCATTAATCAAGGCTTGGCAGAAGAACTTGAGAAGTTTCCAACAATTAAAGATCCAGATCACGAAATTGCATTTCAATTATTTGCGAAAGGATATCAATTGCTAGAACCCTCGATAAAAGAAAGGGATGCTGTGTATGAATCACTCACTTATTCTTCTGAATTATATGTATCTGCGAGATTAATTTTTGGTTTCGATGTGCAAAAGCAAACCATTTCTATTGGAAACATTCCTATAATGAATTCCTTAGGAACCTTTATAATAAATGGAATATACCGAATTTTGATCAATCAAATATTGCTAAGTCCTGGTATTTACTACCGCTCCGAATTAGACCATAAGGGAATTTCTATATACACCGGGACTATAATATCAGATTGGGGAGGAAGATCGGAATTAGCAATTGATAAAAAAGAAAGGATATGGGCTCGTGTGAGTAGAAAACAAAAGATATCTATTTTAGTTCTATCATCAGCTATGGGTTCGAATCTAAGAGAAATTTTAGATAATGTTTCCTACCCCGAAATTTTCTTGTCTTTCCTGAATGCTAAGGAGAAAAAGAGGATTGAGTCAAAAGAAAAAGCTATTTTGGAGTTTTATCAACAATTTGCTTGTGTAGGCGGGGACCTGGTATTTTCGGAGTCCTTATGTGAGGAATTACAAAAGAAATTTTTTCAACAAAAATGTGAATTAGGAAGAGTTGGTCGACGAAATATGAATCGGAGACTGAATCTTAATATACCTCAGAACAATACATTCTTGTTACCACGAGATGTATTGGCCGCTACGGATCATTTGATTGGAATGAAATTTGGAACGGGTATACTTGACGATGACGATATGAATCACTTGAAAAATAAACGTATTCGTTCGGTTGCGGATCTGTTACAAGATCAATTCGGACTGGCTCTTGGCCGTTTACAACATGCGGTTCAAAAAACCATCCGTAGAGTATTCATACGTCAATCGAAACCGACTCCACAAACTTTGGTAACTCCAACTTCAACTTCGATTTTATTAATAACTACTTATGAGACCTTTTTTGGCACATACCCCTTATCTCAAGTTTTTGACCAAACCAATCCATTGACACAAACGGTTCATGGGCGAAAAGTGAGTTGTTTGGGTCCTGGAGGATTGACGGGGAGAACTGCAAGTTTTCGGAGCCGAGATATTCATCCGAGTCACTATGGGCGTATTTGTCCAATTGACACGTCCGAAGGCATCAATGTTGGACTTACTGGATCCTTAGCTATTCATGCGAGAATTGATCACTGGTGGGGATCTATAGAGAGTCCGTTTTATGAAATATCTGAGAAAGCAAAAGAAAAAAAAGAGAGACAGGTGGTTTATTTATCACCAAATAGAGATGAATATTATATGATAGCAGCAGGAAATTCTTTGTCCTTGAATCAGGGTATTCAGGAAGAACAAGTTGTTCCAGCTAGATACCGTCAAGAATTCCTGACTATTGCATGGGAACAGATTCATGTTAGAAGTATTTTTCCTTTCCAATATTTTTCTATTGGAGGTTCTCTCATTCCTTTTATTGAGCATAATGATGCGAATCGGGCTTTAATGAGTTCTAATATGCAGCGCCAAGCAGTTCCACTTTCTCGGTCCGAGAAGTGCATTGTTGGAACTGGATTGGAACGCCAAACAGCTCTAGATTCGAGGGTTTCCATTATAGCCGAACGCGAGGGAAAGATCATTTCTAGTGATAGTCACAAGATCCTTTTTTCAAGTAGTGGGAAAACTATAAGTATTCCTTTAGTTGCCCATCGGCGCTCTAACAAAAATACTTGTATGCACCAAAAACCTCGGGTTCCGCGAGGTAAATCCATTAAAAAAGGGCAAATTTTAGCGGAGGGAGCAGCTACAGTTGGTGGGGAACTTGCTTTAGGAAAAAACGTTTTAGTAGCTTATATGCCGTGGGAGGGTTACAATTTTGAAGACGCAGTACTAATTAGCGAACGTTTGGTATATGAGGATATTTATACTTCTTTTCACATCCGAAAATATGAAATTCAGACGGATACGACAAGCCAAGGCTCCGCTGAAAAAATCACTAAAGAAATACCACATCTAGAAGAACATTTACTCCGCAATTTGGACAGAAATGGAGTTGTGAGGTTGGGATCCTGGGTAGAAACAGGCGATATTTTAGTAGGTAAATTAACGCCTCAGATAGCGAGCGAATCCTCGTATATCGCGGAAGCTGGATTATTACGGGCCATTTTTGGTCTTGAGGTATCCACTTCAAAAGAAACTTCTCTCAAACTACCTATAGGTGGAAGAGGGCGCGTTATCGATGTGAAATGGATCCAGAGGGACCCCCTCGACATAATGGTTCGTGTATATATTTTACAGAAACGTGAAATCAAAGTTGGGGATAAAGTAGCAGGAAGACACGGGAATAAGGGGATCATTTCCAAAATTTTGCCTAGGCAAGATATGCCCTATTTGCAAGATGGAACACCTGTTGATATGGTCTTCAATCCCCTAGGAGTACCCTCACGAATGAATGTGGGACAAATATTTGAAAGCTCGCTCGGATTAGCAGGGGATCTGCTAAAGAAACATTATAGAATAGCACCCTTTGATGAGAGATATGAGCAAGAGGCTTCAAGAAAACTTGTGTTTTCGGAATTATATGAAGCCAGTAAACAAACAAAAAATCCATGGGTATTTGAACCCGAGTACCCGGGAAAAAGCAGAATATTTGATGGAAGAACAGGAGATCCCTTCGAACAACCTGTTCTAATAGGGAAGTCCTATATTTTAAAATTAATTCATCAAGTTGATGAGAAAATCCATGGACGTTCTACTGGGCCCTACTCACTTGTTACCCAACAACCCGTTAGAGGAAGAGCCAAACAAGGGGGACAACGAGTAGGAGAAATGGAAGTTTGGGCTTTAGAAGGATTTGGTGTTGCTCATATTTTACAAGAGATACTTACTTATAAATCTGATCATCTTATAGCTCGCCAAGAAATACTTAATGCTACGATCTGGGGAAAAAGAGTGCCTAATCACGAGGATCCTCCAGAATCTTTTCGAGTGCTCGTTCGAGAACTACGATCTTTGGCTCTAGAACTGAACCATTTCCTTGTATCTGAGAAGAACTTTCAGGTTAATAGGGAGGATGTTTGATCAGAATAAATATAAATTTTTTTCTTATTTCTATTTTATGATTGACCAATATAAACATAAACAACTTCAAATTGGACTCGTTTCCCCTCAACAAATAAAGGCTTGGGCTAACAAAATCCTACCTAATGGGGAAGTCGTTGGCGAAGTCACAAGGCCTTCCACTTTTCATTATAAAACCGATAAACCAGAAAAAGATGGATTGTTTTGCGAAAGAATCTTTGGACCCATAAAAAGCGGAATTTGTGCTTGTGGAAATTCTCGAGCGAGCGTAGCTGAAAACGAAGACGAAAGATTTTGTCAAAAATGCGGGGTAGAATTTGTTGATTCTCGGATACGAAGATATCAAATGGGATACATCAAACTGGCATGTCCAGTGACTCATGTGTGGTATTTGAAAGGTCTTCCTAGTTATATCGCGAATCTTTTAGATAAACCTCTTAAGAAATTGGAAGGCCTAGTATACGGCGATTTCTCTTTTGCTAGGCCCAGCGCTAAAAAACCTACTTTCTTACGATTACGAGGTTTATTCGAAGATGAAATTTCATCCTGTAACCACAGCATTTCTCCCTTTTTTTCTACCCCAGGCTTTGCAACATTTCGAAATCGGGAAATTGCGACAGGAGCAGGTGCTATTAGAGAACAATTAGCGGATTTGGATTTGCGAATTATTATAGAGAATTCCTTGGTTGAATGGAAGGAATTAGAAGACGAGGGGTATAGTGGAGATGAATGGGAAGATAGAAAAAGACGAATAAGAAAAGTTTTTTTAATTAGACGAATGCAATTGGCGAAACATTTTATTCAAACAAATGTAGAACCAGAATGGATGGTTTTGTGCTTATTACCGGTTCTTCCTCCCGAATTGAGACCCATTGTTTATAGGTCTGGGGATAAAGTAGTGACTTCGGATATTAATGAACTTTATAAGAGAGTTATCCGTCGGAACAACAACCTTGCCTATCTATTAAAAAGAAGTGAATTAGCGCCAGCAGATTTAGTAATGTGCCAGGAAAAATTGGTACAAGAAGCCGTGGATACACTTCTTGATAGTGGGTCTCGCGGGCAACCGACGAGGGATGGTCACAATAAAATATACAAGTCACTTTCAGATGTAATTGAGGGTAAAGAGGGGAGGTTTCGCGAGACTCTGCTTGGGAAACGGGTCGATTACTCGGGGCGTTCTGTCATTGTTGTGGGTCCTTCGCTTTCATTACATCAATGTGGATTACCTCTAGAGATAGCAATAAAGCTTTTTCAGCTATTTGTAATTCGCGATTTAATCACGAAACGTGCTACTTCTAATGTCAGGATTGCTAAAAGGAAAATTTGGGAAAAGGAACCCATTGTATGGGAAATACTTCAAGAAGTTATGCGGGGGCATCCTGTACTGTTGAACAGAGCACCTACCCTGCATAGATTAGGCATACAGGCCTTCCAACCCACTTTAGTAGAGGGGCGTACTATTTGTTTACATCCATTAGTGTGTAAGGGTTTCAATGCGGACTTTGATGGGGATCAAATGGCTGTTCATCTACCTTTATCCTTGGAAGCTCAAGCGGAAGCCCGTTTACTTATGTTTTCTCATATGAATCTCCTGTCTCCCGCTATTGGAGATCCTATTTGCGTGCCAACCCAAGACATGCTTATCGGACTTTATGTATTAACGATTGGAAATCGTCGAGGTATTTGTGCAAATAGATATAATAGTTGCGGAAACTATCCAAATAAAAAAGTAAATTACAATAATAATAATTATACGAAAGATAAAGAACCCCATTTTTCTAGTTCCTATGATGCACTGGGAGCTTATAGACAGAAACGAATCGGTTTAAACAGTCCCTTGTGGCTCCGATGGAAACTAGATCAACGCATCATTGGATCAAGAGAAGTTCCGATTGAAGTTCAATATGAATCTTTTGGGACTTATCATGAGATTTATGCCCACTATCTAATAGTCGGAAATAGAAAAAAAGAAACCCGTTCTATATACATTCGAACCACTCTTGGTCATATTTCTTTTTATAGAGAAATAGAGGAAGCCATACAAGGATTTAGTCGGGCCTATTCATACACTATCTAAATCTAAACAAGGAAGTTAGATTCGGCGATGCCCCTTTCGGGGGGCATTCCGATTTCGCTAGTACCATCTTTTTTGCCACGCAAATTCAGATTGAGGAAAGGGGGTAAATTAAGTTTTCGAATCACTGACTCAGGCCTATTGTCGAATCCTACTCAGCAATTGTCGAATCCTACTCAGTCAAAAAAGGGGGGTACTTATGTATGGCGGAACGGGCCAACCTGGTCTTTCATAATAAAGAGATAGACGGAACTGCTATGAAACGACTTATTAGCAGATTAATAGATCATTTCGGAATGGGATATACATCCCATATACTGGATCAAATAAAGGCTCTGGGCTTCCATCAAGCCACTACTACATCGATTTCTTTAGGAATCGAGGATCTTTTAACAATACCCTCTAAAGGATGGTTAGTCCAAGATGCGGAACAACAGAGTTTTCTTTTGGAGAAACACTATTATTATGGGGCTGTACACGCAGTAGAAAAATTACGCCAATCCGTTGAAATATGGTATGCTACAAGTGAATATTTGAAACAAGAAATGAATTCGAATTTTCGGATAACGGATCCTTCTAATCCAGTCTATCTAATGTCTTTTTCAGGAGCCAGAGGAAATGCATCTCAGGTACACCAATTAGTAGGGATGAGAGGGTTAATGGCGGATCCTCAAGGACAAATGATTGATTTACCTATTCAAAGCAATTTACGCGAGGGACTTTCTTTGACAGAATATATAATTTCCTGCTACGGAGCCCGCAAAGGGGTTGTAGATACTGCTGTACGAACAGCGGATGCTGGATATCTTACACGCAGACTTGTTGAAGTAGTTCAACATATTATTGTGCGTAGAAGAGATTGTGGTACTATTCGAGGTATTTCTGTGAGTCCTCAAAATGGGATGACAGAAAAACTTTTTGTCCAAACACTAATTGGTCGTGTATTAGCAGACGATATATATATCGGTTCACGATGCATTGCTGCTCGAAATCAAGATATTGGAATTGGATTAGTCAATCGATTCATAACTGCCTTTCGAGCACAACCGTTTCGGGCACAACCAATATATATTAGAACCCCTTTTACTTGCCGGAGCACATCTTGGATCTGTCAATTATGTTATGGGCGGAGTCCCACTCATGGCGATCTGGTCGAATTGGGAGAAGCTGTAGGTATTATTGCGGGTCAATCAATTGGGGAGCCAGGGACTCAACTAACATTAAGAACTTTTCATACTGGTGGAGTATTCACAGGGGGTACTGCCGACCTTGTACGATCCCCCTCGAATGGAAAAATCCAATTCAATGAGGATTTGGTTCACCCCACACGAACCCGTCATGGGCAGCCTGCTTTTCTATGCTATATAGACTTGCGTGTAACTATTCAGAGTCAGGATATTCTACATAGTGTGAATATTCCGTTAAAAAGCCTGATTCTAGTGCAAAATGATCAATATGTAAAATCCGAACAAGTAATTGCGGAGATTCGTGCCGGAACATCCACTTTGCATTTTAAAGAAAAGGTACAAAAGCATATTTATTCCGAATCAGACGGGGAAATGCACTGGAGTACTGATGTTTACCATGCGCCCGAATATCAATATGGTAATCTTCGTCGATTACCAAAAACAAGCCATTTATGGATATTGTCAGTAAGTATGTGCAGATCCAGTATAGCATCCTTTTCGCTGCACAAGGATCAAGATCAAATGAATACTTATTCTTTTTCTCTTGACGGAAGATATATCTTTGACCTCTCAATGGCTAATGATCAAGTAAGCCATAGACTGTTGGATACTTTTGGTAAAAAAGATAAGGAAATTCTTGATTATTTAACGCCAGATCGAATCGTGTCCAACAATCATTGGAATTTTGTCTATCCTTCTATTCTTCAAGATAATTCGGATTTGTTGGCGAAAAAGCGAAGAAATAGGTTCATCATTCCATTACAATATCATCAAGAACAAGAAAAAGAGCTAATATCCTGTTTGGGGATTTCGATTGAAATACCCTTTATGGGTGTTTTACGTAGAAATACTATTTTTGCTTATTTTGACGATCCAGGATACAGAAAAGATAAAAGGGGTTCAGGAATTGTTAAATTTCGATATAGGACCCTAGAGGAAGAATATCGGACCCGAGAGGAAGAGTATAGGACTCTAGAGGAAGACTCAGAGGACGAATATGAGAGCCTAGAGAACGAATATAGAACTCTAGAAGACGAATATGAAACCCTAGAAGACGAATATGAAACCCTAGAAGATGAATACGGGATCCTAGAGGCCGAATATAGGACTCTAGAGAAAGACTCAGAAGAAGAATATGGGAACCCAGAGAACGAATATAAAACTCGAGAGGACAAATATGGAACTCTAGAGGAAGAAGAATATGGGAGCCGTGAAGATGGCTCAGAGAACGAATATGGGGCTTTAGAAGAAGACTCAGAGGAAGACTCAGAGGACGAATATGGGAGCCCAGAGGAAGATTCTATCTTAAAAAAAGAGGGTTTTATTGAGCATCGAGGAACAAAAGAATTTAGTCTAAAATACCAAAAAGAAGTAGATCGGTTTTTTTTCATTCTTCAAGAACTGCATATCTTGCCGAGATCCTCATCCCTAAAAGTACTTGACAATAGTATTATTGGAGTGGATACACAACTCACAAAAAATACAAGAAGTCGACTAGGTGGATTGGTCCGAGTTAAGAGAAAAAAAAGCCATACGGAACTAAAAATCTTTTCCGGAGATATTCATTTTCCTGAAGAGGCGGATAAGATATTAGGCGCCAGTTTGATACCACCAGAAAGAGAAAAAAAAGATTCTAAGGACTCAAAAAAAAGAAAAAATTGGGTTTATGTTCAACGGAAAAAAATTCTCAAAAGCAAGGAAAAGTATTTTGTTTCAGTTCGACCTGCAGTCGCATATGAAATGGACGAAGGGAGAAATCTAGCAAGACTTTTCCCGCAAGATCTCCTGCAAGAAGAGGATAATCTCCAACTTCGACTTGTCAATTTTATTTCTCATGAAAATAGCAAGTTAACTCAAAGAATTTATCACACGAATAGTCAATTCGTTCGAACTTGCTTGGTAGTGAATTGGGAACAAGAAGAAAAAGAGGGGGCTCATGCTTCCCTTGTTGAGTTAAGAACAAATGATCTGATTCGCGATTTCCTAAGAATTGAGTTAGTCAAGTCCACTATTTCATATACAAGAAGAAGGTATGATAGGACAAGTGCAGGACCGATTCCCAATAATAGGTTAGATCGCAACAATACCAACTCCTTTTATTCCAAGGCGAAGATTCAATCACTTAGCCAACATCAAGAAGCTATTGGCACCTTGTTGAATCGAAATAAAGAATACCCATCTTTGATGATTTTGTCGGCATCCAACTGTTCTCGAATTGGTTTATTCAAGAATTCGAAATATCCCAATGCGGTAAAAGAATCGAATCCTAGAATTCTTATTCGAGATATTTTTGGGCTCTTAGGCGCTATTGTACCTAGTATATCGAATTTTTCTTCATCTTACTATTTATTAACACATAATCAGATCTTGTTAAAAAAATACTTGTTCGTTGACAATTTGAAACAAACCTTCCAAGTACTTCAAGGGCTTAAATACTCTTTAATAGATGAAAATAAAAGGATGTCGAATTTCGACAGTAACATCATGGTGGATCCATTCCATTTGAATTGGCACTTTCTCCATCATAACTCATGGGAGGAGACATTGGCAATAATTCACCTTGGACAATTTATTTGCGAAAATGTATGTCTATTTAAATCGCACATAAAAAAATCTGGTCAAATTTTCATTGTTAATATGGACTCCTTTGTTATAAGAACAGCTAAGCCTTATTTGGCCACTATAGGAGCAACTGTTCATGGTCATTATGGAAAAATCCTTTACAAAGGAGATAGGTTAGTTACCTTTATATATGAAAAATCGAGATCTAGTGATATAACGCAAGGTCTTCCAAAAGTAGAACAAATATTCGAAGCGCGTTCAATTGATTCACTATCGCCGAATCTCGAAAGGAGAATTGAGGATTGGAATGAGCGTATACCAAGAATTCTTGGGGTTCCCTGGGGATTCTTGATTGGAGCTGAGCTAACCATCGCCCAAAGTCGTATCTCTTTGGTTAATAAGATCCAAAAGGTTTATCGATCCCAAGGGGTACAGATCCATAATAGACATATAGAGATTATTATACGCCAAGTAACATCAAAAGTACGCGTTTCCGAAGATGGAATGTCTAATGTTTTTTTACCTGGGGAATTAATAGGACTATTGCGAGCGGAACGAGCAGGGCGAGCTTTGGATGAATCGATCTATTATCGGGCAATCTTATTGGGAATAACAAGGGCTTCCCTGAATACCCAAAGTTTCATATCTGAAGCAAGTTTTCAAGAAACTGCTCGAGTTTTAGCAAAAGCTGCCCTACGAGGTCGTATTGATTGGTTGAAAGGCCTGAAAGAAAACGTAGTTCTGGGGGGAATTATACCTGTTGGTACCGGATTCCAAAAATTTGTGCATCGTTTCCCACAAAACAAGAACCTTTATTTCGAAATTCAAAAAAAAAATCTATTCACGTCGGAAATGAGAGATATTTTGTTTCTCCATACAGAATTAGTTTCTTCTGATTCTGACGTAACAAACAATTTCTATGAGACATCAGAACCCCCATTTACTCCCATTTATACGATTTAAGGATATATAAAGCATATAAAGCAGATTTTTTTACTTTAATTGAAACTAGACTTTTGACCTTAGAATGCTAACAGGTCTAATTTTAGATTTTGTATTTTCATATTTTACTAAATAAAAGAAGTCAGTTAATTTATTAAGGCTGTGTTTATATCATGTATCAATAGCCAATTCTGAGTAGAAGGCTCCATCGGAACAATTATTATTTATTTCAAGATATTTCGGCTCTTTCTTAATCTTCAAAAAGAAATCAATTCCGTAATGGTAAGACGAAAAAAAGAAAAAAAAAAGGAAGTGTGGAAAAAATGACAAGAAGATATTGGAACATCAATTTGAAAGAGATGATAGAAGCGGGAGTTCATTTTGGTCATGGTATTAAGAAATGGAATCCTAAAATGGCCCCTTACATCTCGGCAAAGCGTAAAGGTACTCATATTACAAATCTCGCTAGAACGGCTCGTTTTTTATCAGAAGCTTGTGATTTAGTTTTTGATGCAGCAAGTCAGGGAAAAAGCTTCTTAATTGTTGGTACCAAAAAAAGAGCAGCGGATTTAGTAGCATCAGCTGCAATAAGGTCTCGTTGTCATTATGTTAATAAAAAGTGGTTCAGTGGTATGTTAACGAATTGGTCGATTACCAAAACTAGACTTTCTCAATTTAGAGACTTAAGAGCGGAAGAAAAGATGGGAAAATTCCACCATCTCCCAAAAAGAGATGTGGCAATCTTAAAGAGAAAATTATCTACCTTGCAAAGATATCTCGGCGGGATTAAATATATGACGAGGTTGCCTGACATTGTGATCGTCCTTGATCAGCAAAAAGAGTATATAGCTCTTCGGGAATGCGCCATTTTGGGGATTCCTACTATTTCTTTAGTCGATACAAATTGTGACCCAGATCTCGCGAATATATCGATTCCTGCCAACGATGACACTATGACTTCAATTCGATTGATTCTTAACAAATTAGTATTTGCAATTTGTGAGGGCCGTTCTCTCTATATAAGAAATCATTGATTAAGATTAAGAAGAATAGTGAATTCTTAAGCAACTACGTAGATTTAGGGGATCAGTTACTATTTTTTTTTTGTTTTGCATAGATAAAAGAAGGGGAATATTGATATATATTAGAGGGTATTGATATATATTATCATTTGATGTGATTTCTTGGTATCCTAAATATAAGATTAATACTTCAAGTTGCTGAGTTGAGAAAGAGATGGTTGAATCAAAAGAATTCCTTTTTTGAAGTTCAATTTTTATCAGAGGACAATATGAATATTACACCATGTTCCATTAAAACACTCAAGGGGTTGTATGATATATCAGGCGTAGAAGTAGGCCAACACTTCTATTGGCAAATAGGAGGTTTCCAAATTCATGCCCAAGTACTCATCACTTCTTGGGTCGTAATTACTATCTTGCTGGGTTCAGTTATCATAGCTGTTCGGAATCCACAAACCATCCCAACCGACGGTCAGAATTTCTTCGAATATGTCCTTGAGTTTATTCGAGATTTGAGCAAAACTCAGATTGGAGAAGAATATGGTCCCTGGGTTCCCTTTATTGGAACTATGTTCCTTTTTATTTTTGTTTCGAATTGGTCGGGTGCTCTTTTACCTTGGAAAATTATAGAGTTACCCCATGGGGAATTAGCAGCGCCCACGAATGATATAAATACTACTGTTGCTTTAGCTTTACTCACATCAGCGGCATATTTTTATGCGGGTCTTAGCAAAAAAGGATTGAGTTATTTCGAGAAATATATTAAACCAACCCCAATCCTTTTACCAATTAACATCCTAGAAGATTTCACAAAACCATTATCGCTTAGTTTTCGACTTTTCGGAAATATATTGGCGGATGAATTAGTCGTTGTTGTTCTTGTTTCTTTAGTCCCCTTAGTAGTCCCTATACCGGTCATGTTTCTTGGATTATTTACAAGCGGTATTCAAGCTCTTATTTTTGCAACGTTAGCCGCAGCTTATATAGGTGAATCCATGGAAGGTCATCATTGAATTGAATAATTTTCGAAATAGTCTTTTTTTTTTTTTTAGCTTAGCCCAATTCATGCATGGTTGCAGATAATCCTCCTGGTTAGAAAACTAACTAGTTCGAAATGCGTATGAATATATAACCTAGAGTTGTAGGAGAGAGAATAGACTATATTACGGAATTGTTAAATTATATATGCATTTAGGGGGGGGGCGAAATCCGGTTAGATCTATATCCTTAATGTCTATAAGACAGTCATCTTTTGTGCGGCTTTCTAAGGAATGATTTTGGAATTGGATTCAATAGAAAATAAGAAAATATGCAAACAAAATAGAAGAAACAAATGTATATAGGATTTTATTTATTTCTAAGTTAGATTAGATTCATTATCTAATCCGATATATAGAATTCCGGAATTGGATTCCATATCCAGTTCTATGCAGCATATTGTTATCAATTGTATATCTTGATTTGATTCCTATTAGATTTGGATTAGTTCGATTTCAATAGGGGTTCTTCCTGTATTTCGTCTTTTATTATGGATTAGATGAAGGGAAAAAATGGGAACTCAAGGATATCGAAGAGTAAAAAAAGATGGAATGAAAGGGTGGTTGGTTGGAAAGAAAGAGAAATAGAATAATGAAAAGCATATGGATTTACACAAACCTCTAATGATTAGAAACTAAAAACGAGATCTCGAAGTAGTTCGGACGATTTAGATTATCATTTCAATTTGTACTTTTTAGTTACTTCGACCTAATAGAGCTTAGAAGTTAAAAGTAATAATTTCTTGGTTGATTGTATCCTTAACCATTTCTTTTTTTTTTGACACGAGGAACTCACCATGAATCCACTAATTGCTGCTGCTTCCGTTATTGCTGCTGGATTGGCTGTAGGGCTTGCTTCTATTGGGCCTGGAGTTGGTCAAGGTACTGCTGCAGGACAAGCTGTAGAGGGTATTGCGAGACAGCCAGAAGCAGAAGGGAAAATACGAGGTACTTTATTGCTTAGTCTAGCTTTTATGGAAGCTTTAACAATTTATGGACTGGTTGTGGCACTAGCGCTTTTATTTGCGAACCCTTTTGTTTAATCCTAAAAAAGAAAATAAGTCCTTTAGATTAGATACTTTTTTCTTTTTTTAGTAAATTGGTATTTGCTTCTGTAATTCCAAGTATATCAATACTTTTATTTATTATATTATTCCAGGAATTTTTTATTTATCGGGACAGACAATACCCCACGAAGGGTTGATTTGAGCATGATCAATTTAGGTAGAAGATATGCTCGCCCTCTTCCTTCCCGTCCTTAGTTTAGGATAGTGGAAAGTCTTTTTCCTTTTATTTTAGGAATTTTGGGAACATTTTCACAAAGGAGATCTTTCACAGGTCAAACGAGACCTAAAACTTAATCTAAAAGAAATTTTTAGATTGAATCTATTTGCATTAAAAAAATTGCATTAAAAAAACCGATAAAAAAAGGGCGAGCGAAGTAAGTGATCGAAAAACTTTCTTCTTTGTTCGTCCTATCTATAAGAGGAGAGCATATGAAAAATGTAACCCATTCTTTTGTTTTTTTAGCTCACTGGCCATTCGCTGGGAGTTTCGGGCTTAATACCGATATTTTAGCAACAAATCTAATAAATCTAACTGTAGTGGTTGGCGTATTGATTTTTTTTGGAAAGGGAGTGTGTGCGAGTTGTCTATTTCAAGAATAGATTGGATCTATCCGGCTGCACTTTAGAATATTTTTTAGTATTTTTGTTTTGGGATAAATAAGAAAAGGTGCACGATCTCCACGAATTACTTCTGAATAACTTCAGAAATCATATGGAAGAACCATAGCATTTCGCGACTCATTGGTAAATTTACTTTGATTCTCTATAGACCAATAATGTGAGACCATTAACACGGTTAAAGCTAAACTGCTTGAAGTCCAGGCAAAAAGGGGTACTCTTTCTACAACTATATTAGTATCGAAATGCTTTATTAGTATCCAAATGCTTTAAATGGGAAATAGCTAGTGTAGAATTTATCTGATATAGAACACTCATATCGATAAAATGGTTTGAACTATTTACTAGAAGGGCACCCTGCCCTTTTTCCAATGCCGAATCGACGACCTGTGTATAAAAAAAAGAGAAATTTTTTGGATTTAAGGAAAGAAAAATAATTCTAGCAATTTTCATTTTCCATTTATTTACTTCGTTTTTCTTAATGAAATTGTTAACTAACAGAGCAAACACAAATAAAGAAACAACTTTGCTGACCATGATAGATTTTTATCTAGTTGGAAGAGTCCTCTTAATATTTATCTAGTCTTATATACGTTTCGGTATATTGAAATACAAAGAGAAAAGAGGATAGAGGATAGGCTCATTACATAAAAAAAAGATATGGAAATAACCATAATACATAGCAAAAAAGAAAAAAAGGAGCGTGAGAGCCAAATGAATCGAAAGATTCATGTTTGGTTCGGGAAGAGATCATAAAAGTTGCAAACTTAATAGCAAGATAATCTACTTTCATTAAAAGATTTATTAGATAATCGAAAACAGAGGATCTTAAGTACTATTCGCAATTCGGAAGAATTGCGTAGAGGGACCCTTGAACAACTCGAAAAAGCTCGGCTTCGATTACAGAAAGTCGAACTAGAAGCAGATGAATATCGGATGAATGGATACTCTGAAATAGAACGAGAAAAAGCAAATTTGATTAATGCTACTTCTATGAGTTTGGAACAATTAGAAAAGTCTAAAAATGAAACCCTTTATTTTGAAAAACAAAGAGCGATGAATCAGGTCCGACAACGGGTTTTCCAACAAGCCGTACAAGGAGCTCTAGGAACTCTGAATAGTTGTTTGAATACCGAGTTACATTTCCGTACGATTCGTGCTAATATTGGCATTCTAGGGGCCATAGAATGGAAGAGATAATTTAAATTTATTAGGCCTTGAACTTCTACTTTCGTTTAGAATTTAGGCATTATTTTTCCCCTTGCTTCCGAAAAAAAAAGATTCAAGAAACACTAATGGCAACCCTTCGAGTCGACGAAATTCATAAAATTCTCCGCGAACGTATTGAACAATATAATAGGAAAGTAGGAATTGAGAATATCGGTCGCGTAGTTCAAGTGGGGGATGGGATTGCTCGTATTATAGGTCTTGGTGAAATAATGTCAGGTGAATTAGTCGAATTTGCAGAAGGGACTAGAGGTATTGCTCTGAATTTGGAATCCAAAAATGTTGGGATTGTATTAATGGGCGATGGGTTGATGATACAAGAGGGAAGTTTTGTAAAAGCAACAGGAAGAATTGCTCAGATACCCGTGAGCGAGGCTTACTTGGGTCGTGTTATAAATGCTCTCGCTAAACCTATTGATGGGAGAGGCGAAATTGTCGCTTCGGAATCTCGCTTAATTGAATCTCCTGCTCCGGGTATAATTTCCAGGCGTTCCGTGTATGAACCCCTTCAAACAGGGCTTATTGCTATCGATTCGATGATCCCGATAGGGCGCGGTCAGCGAGAGTTAATTATTGGGGACAGACAGACTGGCAAAACAGCAGTAGCCACAGATA